GATGTTTTACTACCAGTCACAAGCTTTATGTTAGGCGCAGTACTCATACTGGAACTTACGAGCAAGAATTGCTCTATCAATCACCATCTACTTTAGACATATCTTCTGAAACTTTTTTCAAATCCAAAAGTCCAGTATCTTCTTACAAATTAGTGAATTAGGAGGGGCTCTTTTGTGTAGAAAAAGAAAGAGCAGGGCAATCTTTCAAACTTGCATTCGAAATGTGAAATATTTATACAAAGGGGGAGAGATCAAGACAATGCAGCAGGGTTGGTTATCTAATTGGCTAGTCAAACATGAGGTGGTTCATAGATCTTTGGGCTTCGATCACCGAGGAATAGAGACTTTACAAATAAAAGCAGGGGATTGGGATTCCATTGCTGTCATTTTATATGTATATGGTTACAATTATTTACGTTCCCAATGTGCTTATGATGTAGCACCCGGTGGATCTTTAGCTAGCGTGTATCATCTTACGAGAATACAGTATAGTATAGATAACCCAGAAGAAGTATGCATAAAAGTCTTTGCCCAAAAGGATAATCCTAGAATTCCGTCTGTCTTCTGGATTTGGAAAAGTGCCGATTTTCAAGAACGTGAATCTTATGATATGGTGGGAATCTCTTATGATAATCATCCACGCCTTAAACGTATTCTAATGCCTGAAAGTTGGATAGGCTGGCCCTTACGTAAGGACTATATAACCCCCAATTTCTATGAAATACAAGATGCTCATTGAATGATAATAAATTCATGCTCACTTATACAACACAACTCCAGATTTTATTCAAGTCAAGGAATATTTTTACGTCCTGTTCCTAGATGAAACGGAATACCTATTATATTCTAATTAATTCCTATTATACAAAAAGGGTCCAGATAGACTGAGCAAAAAGGGCTTTATTTCGATTCTCCAATTTTGAAAATCACATATTCGTTTCTTTCGTATGAACAGAAAAATACGAGGACTCAAAGAAGTTCCCTACCACGAACTTTGTACCGCGCGCATTACTTAGAACAACTAGGAAAGTAAGATAAGCAAGAATAAATAAATATTCGTCGGAATAGCGGAATACTAAATTAAGAAATGCAAAAATGAAGAAAAGAGAACCTAATCTCACCTCCTTCTGTACCATAAAGAAAAGAACCAGAGATTTTTACCCTTTTCTAAAAAGAAAAAGAAGTGCCTCTATTTAGAGATTTATCTACTTAGATAAATAAATCATACTCTATCTATATTATTAACAAATATGTATCCCAACCTATCTCGAGGTATTTGTATCAATACCTATTCGGTAGATCCTTTTTCTTCTGTGCCAGGAACCAGATTTGAACTGGTGACACGAGGATTTTCAGTCCTCTGCTCTACCAACTGAGCTATCCTGACCTTTTCTTGTGCATCATCCTAGTAGAGTATTTGTATCTATGTCAATTAAAGGGACTAAAAAATCAATAAAGTATTCCAAATTCCAAATTTGGAAATGGGGGGGTAGTCCTATGCATTGTGCATGGCTTACTTAATAATACTTAAGTATAGAGTTAATAATAAAAATTCCTTGCCGATACTATAATAAAAATAAATAAAAATAAAAAAGAAATCTATTCAATGAATAGCATAAGATCCATTGAGTTCTCTTCGCACTCCTTTGTGAAAGAGTAGAATGAGAAAGTTAATGAATCTTAAACCGATTGATAAAAAGAAAAAAAGAGGATAAATACTTATAGTTAGAGTTAGGGACTAAAAAGTTATAGTTAGGGAATAAAAGAGGGTTTGGGGATAGAGGGACTTGAACCCTCACGACTTATAAAGTCGACGGATTTTCCTTTTACTAGAAATTTCATTGTTGTCAGTATTGACATGTAGAATGGGACTCTCTCTTTATCCTCGTCTGATTAATCCACTTTTTAAAAGATCTCGAAAACTAAGAATTGAAGGATTTGATTATTCAATATTAGATTGGAATGGATTCAAAATAATTCCAAAAAAATTCTGAATTTTCTATTTCAAAATCATTCCTAATTTCATTCTAAAAAAGAATAAAGAACCTATATTATGTTATGGGTTCTGTGATTAATCGTTTGCTATGTCAGTATCTATACGTGTGTATTAGATGTATAAACCCCTTACTTTCTCTAATTTAGAGGGAGTTCCACTACCAACACAACGTAATCAACTCGATTCGTTAGAACAGCTTCCATTGAGTCTCTGCACCTATCCTTTTCCTTTGGATTCTAGTTCGAGAACCACTTGTTTTCTCAAAACATGGATTTGGCTCAGGATTGCCCTTTTTTAATTCCAGGGTTTCTCTGAATTTGGAAGTTACCACTTAGCAGGTTTCCATACCAAGGCTCAATACAATTAAGTCCGTAGCGTCTACCGATTTCGCCATATCCCCATTTTCCTTTTCTTTGATTGAGACCTAGATTCCTTGTGTAATTTCATCCATCTCTTAGTTTTTTTTTTTGGAATCGTTAAATTCATTACTCGACGTAGTCTAGCAGTTCGTCTCTATTTCAGAGGCCCTGCTCGTTGCAATTCAGAATTGAATTGATTCTATCGTTGATGTATTTGCAATTCAATCCGAATCAATATATCCCAAAGTTTTTCTCTCCCCCCCCCCCACCTTTCCTTTTTAGAGTATTTAAAATCATACTATAACGCTTGATATTCTTTCTTTTTTTTTGCTAATTAGAATTAGCAATTTCATTTGCTATGATTCTATGTTCTCCTTAGTGAAATATGAATCATTAAATTATTAAGAAATAACAAAAAAAAAGAAAATATCTCAAAAAAAGTCTATAATGATCGAATGAAAATGCCAAAAAATTCGCATTTTCTCTTTATTATATCTTTCATATTTTATTATATCTTTCATATATATTATTCTTTTCTATGTATTAGATTACTTGTCCGAGCCATATCAAATTGAAAATATCTGAAATCAAATTCAATATAGAAATTGGAATAGATTTTATTCTATTAGAAAAATAAATTTGCGAATTAGAGAAATAAAAAGATAGTTCAATAAATTCTATCATTTTACGGATTTCCTATACTATACATATTTCTATTTGTTACACTATTTCTGTTATGTAAGCCCACTTAGCTCAGAGGTTAGAGCATCGCATTTGTAATGCGAGGGTCATCGGTTCAAATCCGATAGTCGGCTTTTTTCTATATCGATGTTCCATGAACAAGAATCTCTCTTTTTCTCCGAATTAAATGGAGAATCCAGGATCTATTCTGTGGTTCTACCTTACAATTTTGCTAGATACAAAACAATAAAATAAATAATATATATACAAAAAATCCAGATGTTGATGAAATTCCATTTTTTGTGGTACTTTAGTAGATTTTACTCTGTTTATCCTTTAGTTTAATTCAGTTTTAATTTCGATGTATTCTGTAATGTAAATACAATGAAATTAATTGTGTAAAATGAAATTTCAATAAAATAAAAAAGGAGTTTTCATGTCCCGTTATCGAGGACCTCGTTTTAAAAAAATACGCCGTCTGGGAGCTTTACCAGGACTCACTAGAAAAACACCTAAATCCGGAAGTAATCTTAAAAAGAAATTCCATTCTGGGAAAAAGGAGCAATATCGTATTCGTCTTCAAGAAAAACAGAAATTGCGTTTTCATTATGGCCTGACAGAACGACAATTACTTAGATATGTACATATCGCTGGAAAAGCAAAAAGGTCAACAGGTCAGGTTTTACTACAATTACTTGAAATGCGTTTGGATAATATCCTTTTTCGATTGGGTATGGCTTCAACTATTCCTGAGGCCCGGCAATTAGTTAACCATAGACATATTTTAGTTAATGGTCGTATAGTCGATATACCAAGTTTTCGTTGCAAACCCCGAGATATTATTACTACGAAGGATAACCAAAGATCAAAACGTCTGGTTCAAAATTCTATTGCTTCATCCGACCCGGGGAAATTGCCAAAGCATTTGACGGTTGACACATTGCAATATAAAGGACTAGTTCAAAAAGTCCTAGATAGGAAGTGGGTCGGTCTCAAAATAAATGAGTTGTTAGTTGTAGAATATTACTCTCGTAAGACTTGAACTTAATGAAAAAAGGAAAGGTTCATAGAATTTTCTTCCCCTTTCCCCGAACTAAATCGACCTAAGGCCCTTAATTCGTATTTTCCCATTCAACTAGCGTAAATGGATTAACCCTAGGATCCTTTTTTCTTTTTTGTTCTTTCCTCTATATGTATTTTACATACCACAATAATTTACTATAGAGAATTTCTATTAAATAAAGGTATTATTGCTGGAATAAACTGTTATTTGATTTAATACATTGTGATCGTTAACGTTGATGAATTAAGAGAAACGGAAAGAGAGGGATTCGAACCCTCGGTAAACAAAAGTCTACATAGCAGTTCCAATGCTACGCCTTGAACCACTCGGCCATCTCTCCTACATAACTTATTATGGAAAATAAACTGAGTGAATAGCGAGTTTTCCTATTCCTGCAGTACAGGTACAACCACAACCGCTCGGGGGTTCCATGGTTCTATTGGAAAAATTCCTTTTCATCTAAGTGGAAGGATCCAGAATTTTTTTACTAGGAATTCCGCTCCCTCGAAAAGTTTTAGTTTGGGTTTTCCCAAACCAAAGAAAAATAGAATGGAAGAATTCTTCTTATTCCATAATAAAATAAAGGAACCCTAAAATTCTGTTTGCATAAGGTACGCTACGCCATACAATCGAAATCTAAAGGTATGAGACAATTAATGACTTTGAAAACGCGAAATAGCTGATGAGAGAAGTTATTGTTGAGAAATAGAAAAGTGGAATGAAATCCAATCTTAGTCAAATATTTCATATCTCTTCTTGTCCAAACAGAAGGAAAAGGGGACAATTTGAGCTGAGCGGAAAATCCACACCTCTCTTATTCATTTAGAGCATATATATGGATCGATCGATTTATAAGAATCAAATGTGTTTATTTTTATGTTATTTTGTGAAGGAATGAAAACAATTCTATATAGAATGGGTTGGGAATTATGCCTAGATCCCGTATAAATGGAAATTTCATTGATAAGACCTCCTCAATTGTAGCCAATATTTTATTGCGAATAATTCCGACAACCTCAGGGGAAAAAAGGGCATTTACTTATTATAGAGATGGTGCGATTTGACTCTTTTTTTTGTTTTTTTTTAGCCCTACCTACACCTCAGTCTTACGAGAAAGAGAGGGGGTTCGCATAGAGAGAACAAAATTAGTAAAGGAAACCCACGCTTGGAGAAGGTGAGGTGAACTAACAATTCCTTCTGTCGTGTATCCTCGATTGATGCGGCCTCAGATGCTTCAATTGTAGATTTGAGTATTGAGCGAAAGGTTACACCTACAGGATAGGTTCTGTATTACAGGCCAATCCTACTCTACTAGTACCAATAGGCAGCATAGGGGAGAAAAGCACTACACCTAGAAATAGGAATCAACAAGAGAAAAACTTTGTTAGAAATTAGCCCTTTCCTGATCGGTATCAGGGCTGGGAAGAATGGTTGGGATAACAAACAACCATCAGGTTTGTACTTTGGATACCCCTATAACCATCAAAGATCGTTGAAGTGGCTAATTCCTCTAAATAAGAGGCGTTGAGAACAAAGAAATTCTTGGAGCTATCGTTTTCCTCTAGCATTAATAGAATTCATTGGTGTTAAGAAAAACCTCTTGCGGGAAGGTTGGCTAGAGATTTCTTGGAAAAATACCAGCCCCTTTCGGTCCATAATGAGATGGGACTAATTCTATTTTTATTCTATAGATTATTTCACTTAGTACTATGTACAGAAGGGAGGAGCCGTATGAGATGAAAACCTCATGTACGGTTTTGGAACGGAGATTTTTTGAATAGAATGAACGACCGTAACGGATGTTGGCTCAATCCGAAGGAAATTATGCGGAAGCTTTGCAGAATTATTATGAAGCTACGCGACTAGAAATTGATCCCTATGATCGAAGTTATATACTCTATAACATAGGCCTTATACACACAAGCAATGGAGAGCATACAAAGGCTTTGGAATATTATTTCCGGGCACTAGAACGAAACCCCTTCTTACCGCAAGCTTTTAATAATATGGCCGTGATCTGTCATTACGTGCGACTATCTCCACTATAGAAAGAAGAAAAAAAAGAAAGGATCAAATTTTCTAGTAAATACTAGAAAAAGGGCTTTCTACATAGGGATCGTCAAAACAACGATTTTGCCCTATCAGCTGTAGGAAGGAAGGACACTTCACGAGAATCAAAATAGGAAGAAAGTATGGCCTATACTACTACTCTATGGATAAAGTTCTCAAATTGATAGAGAAAGCACCGTAAAGATCCATTAGTGAGCGACTGGGTCGATACAATTAAAAAAAACTGCTTACTTATCCCATGATATGGGGCAAAATTTAGGAATCTGCTTATGTAATAGAGCCGATCCACTAAGGAATTAAGCAGCGGTGTAGTATCAGATCCCAAAGATAGTAAGTTCCTTTTTCTTTCTTATGGGAAAAAGTCTTTTTCAAGGATTCTATAGAAATTTCATATATGAAACCGAGATAGTTACCTTTCAGAAAATTCGAACGAAGGCTATAGGTCTATCTACGCTTCATTCTTCTGAAGGTGGGAGAAAAGATCAAACTGATTATTGATCAAAATTAGGGTTTGAAACTTAGGTAATTAACTTCTTCTGCTTAACCCAAGAAGAAATTGGATCGATTTTTGAGAAATCGAATTCAGTTAAGATAGGGGAAATTAAAATAGCAATTTCTGAGCCGTATGAGGTAGGAAACTCTCAAGTACGGTTCTAGGGGAAGGAACTGCCTATTCCGACCGAGGAGAACAGGCCATTCTACAGGGTGATTCGGAAATTGCGGAAGCTTGGTTTGATCAAGCTGCTGAGTATTGGAAACAAGCTATAGCGCTTACTCCGGGAAATTATATTGAAGCACAGAACTGGTTGAAGATTACGAAGCGCTTTGAATTTGAATAAGACCACTCCCCTTTTTCATAAAATGGGTAGTTTGGTTGTTGATCCATTAATCAAATAAATTTGGTCGGAAGATCGAATCAAGAATTTCATTATATCCCTTTCTTATACCTTCTATTTTATATTATATTTCATAAGGATAAACGATAGGGATAGGGTCTAGAATAGAAGTAATAAAGCGAATTAAAGTAAAGGGAACAATCTAAATATTGCTAATATATCAGGACCATCTTATTAATAATTCTAATGAGTTATCTTGGAATTAGGAATCGAATAAAAAAATCTATACTCAAGGAAAGTAGATGTAGATAGCAGCTTATACCCTCAAAAAAAAATCCACTAGCTTCTTAAATTAAAAAAAGATTTTTTTATGACGTCGGGAAATAATTTTCCAAGATAAACTAGGTCCGTTAGGCACCTAATCCTTATGTCATAATACATCCGAACACCTGCCTCGGATTGACTTTAATATATAATTGCTCCAGTGAATAACTA